ATTTTGGTGCTGGGTTGGTTGGGAGAAGTATTTGAGTGTCTTAGCATTTTTATTGTTTGTTTTTTTCTTTGTTTTTTTCTTTGTTTTTTTCTTTGTTTTTTTCTTTGTTTTTTTCTTTGTTTTTTTCTTTTTTTTCTTTGTTTTTGTTTTTGTTTTGTTTTTGTTTTGTTTTTGTTTTGTTTTTGTTTTGTTTTTGTTTTGTTTTTGTTTTGTTTTTGTTTTATTATTTTTTAAATAATTAAAAGTACATTGTGATAGTGGTAGTTTTAGGGTCTGTTATGCAGTGTTGGTGGTAGAGGAATGTCTGTTTTTGATAAAGTTTTAGGGGTTTATTGTGTGAATGTTGGTGATTAATTAAAGTGACTAGTATAGTTATAAAATGACTATAAAATAACTATAAAATAACTATAAAATAACTATAAAATAACTATAAAATAACTATAAAATAACTATAAAATAACTATAAAATAATTATAAATAACTATAAATAACTATAAAATAACTATAAATAGTTATAAAATAACTATAAATAGCTATAAAATAACTATAGAGTAACTATAAAGTAAGTATAAAATAACTATAAAGTAGCTATGAAATAGCCATAAAATAACAATAAAATAACAATAAAATAACGATAAAATAACGATAAAATAACGATAAAATAACGATAAAATAACGATAAAATTGATAACGTTTGTTGATTTGTAATAGGTAGAAAATAGAGGAAGGTTAAGTGTTGATAAACAAATGACAAATGGTTTGGAAAATTCAGGCACATGTATTAATTTATTTTGTTTGATTATCAAAAAAAACAACATAAAAAATGAAAATGAAAAAAAAAAACATGGAAATTGAAGTTTTGAGTATAAGTTCCTATAAAGTGAGTAAAAAAAAATCATGCCCGCCAACCATGACACTATTAGCCACTCTATAGGTAGCTGGGGGATCCTCCATGAATGGGATCAAAGTGCATCAGTGTCAAGTTTGCGACAGGCTATCCATAAACCATGACATTCTGGACATTAAGGGCAATCAAGCCGCTCGCCGGTCATGTGATGGACATGTCAAGAGGAAGATAACTCCTGCTACGCACTTGAAGGGCTTATTGAAGAGACCCCAAAAAGAAAACAAGCGCAAAAGGGGCTAGGCTGACGCGATCAAGAACCAACAGAGGATTATTCAGCCCCATAGTTGTATCTGTGAAGAGCAAGGTAAGGTGAATTCTACAGGTTATGGCCCTGAAAAAGGAACCAGAGGCACAAAAGAGCAAGTTGGGCGAGGGTGTAGGGGGAAAGTATGGCCCTGAAGCTGGTAAACGAAAGTAGCACCTACGTTGAGTAGCTCGGTTCTCGTGAGGATTACGATTAATAGATAACCAGGTTCTCTGGCTTGTGAGTGCTTGAAGGCTGTTGGAGAGTAATAGTACCTAGGAGGTGGGCGGACGAGATGGCTTTGGGAATTCAAAGGTGTACTAGGATATTCCTCGTGTGTAGGTAGGGGACTGTGTGGATGGTAAGTGCCTCGATCTTGGGTGACGCTTGTCTGGTGTGTTTAGGTAGGATCACTTGGGTTTGTTGTACTTGGGGTAGGGATGTGCCTGGTGTGATGCTTGTCCGATTACGGAGTTTATGGGCTGTGATATTTGAGTTTGGTTAGGATTGGCATTACTGGTTATGTGGAATATCCTACATTAATATGATGTCTAATGTGGACAAGAATTGTATGCAAAGTAATACATACCCAAAAGTCATGTAAAAAACATGATGGGGGGGGAAGGGGGGGGGGTGTATTCTAGGGTTCCTGTAGTTAAATTTTATAACAGTGGCTTTTCAGGCCGTAGATCTCAGAGAGAAGCTGAGTAGGAATTTATGATAAATTTCGTTATTTTTATAGGGATGTGTTTTGTTTTAGGGGGGTTAGCAGTGTCGTCCAATCCTTCTCCGTATTATGGGGTTGTAGGTTTGGTTGTTGCGTCTATTGCTGGATGTGGGTGATTGGTTAGTTTGGGGGTTTCTTTTGTGTCTCTGGTGTTGGTAATGGTTTATTTAGGTGGGATGTTAGTGGTATTTGTCTATTCGGTATCTTTGGCGGCGGATCCGTATCCGGAGTCATGGGCTGATTGACGGGTAGTTGGATATGGGTTTGGGATGGGGCTAGTTGTGTTGGTTGGGGCTTTTGTGTGGGGACCTTCTGGGCTGTTCATTGGGGATGCAACAGTTAATAATACAGGTTTGTCATCGGTTCGGTCAGATTTTGTAGGTGTAGCTATGTTCTATTCGTGGGGGGCGGGGCTGTTTTTGATTGGGGGTTGAGGCTTATTGTTAACTCTGTTTGTGGTTTTAGAGCTTGTGCGGGGGTTATCACGGGGGGCTATTCGGGCGGTTTAGGGTATGGTCAGAAGGTAGTTTAGTTGAAAATGCCAGCTTTGGGAGTTGGTGATAAAGGTTCGACTCCTTTCTTTCTGAATGTGGAAAACTCTAAGAAGGGGTGTAATCTTCAATCTTTGGCTTACAAGACCAATGTTTTTATAAACTATTAGAGTTTATTAGAGTTTTAGTAATTTGTTTTCCAGCACGCTTACAATTGGGAATAGGACTAAAATGATTGTAAAGTAGCTGAATGAGGCTAGTTGTCCAATAATGATAAAGGGGTGTTCTACGGGTTGGCTCCCTACTCATGTTAGAATAAGTAGATTAGCGACTAGGGTTCAGAATAGGATTTGTGATAGGGGTCGGAAGGTTATAGAACGTAGCTTAGAGGTGTGTAGTAGAGGCATGAGGAACAGTACTAGGACGGAGGCAGCTAGAGCAAGTACTCCTCCTAATTTGTTGGGGATGGATCGGAGGATAGCATATGCGAATAGGAAATATCATTCTGGTTTAATGTGTGGTGGAGTGGTTAGGGGGTTGGCGGGCGTGAAATTTTCTGGGTCTCCTAGGAGGTTTGGGGAGAATAGAGCTAAAGTGACTAGTGGGATTAGCATTAATGCGAATCCCAGGATATCTTTAATTGAGTAGTATGGATGGAATGGAATTTTGTCGCAATCAGAAGGAATTCCAAGTGGGTTATTTGATCCTGTTTCGTGTAGAAATGTCAGGTGTACTAATGTTAGTCCGGCGATTACAAATGGAAGGAGGAAGTGAAGGGCAAAGAATCGAGTGAGTGTTGGATTATCTACTGAGAATCCTCCTCAGGCTCATTCTACTAGTGTTTGTCCAATGTAAGGGATTGCTGAAAACAGGTTGGTGATGACTGTAGCACCTCAGAATGATATTTGTCCTCAAGGTAGGACATATCCTACAAAGGCAGTTGCTATTAGGGTTAGAAGTAGGACGACTCCGATATTTCATGTTTCTTTATTCAAGTATGAGCCATAGTAGAGTCCTCGGCCGATGTGCAGGTAAATGCAAATGAAGAAGAATGAAGCTCCATTTGCATGAAGGTTGCGGATTAGTCATCCGAATTGTACATTTCGGCACATATGGGCTACAGAGGTGAATGCTAGGGAAGTGTCTGCTGTGTAGTGCATGGCTAGTAGTAGGCCTGTGACGATTTGGGTAATTAAGCAGATACCTAGAAGGGATCCAAAGTTTCATCAGGTTGAGATATTTGATGGGGTTGGAAGGTCAATTAGGGCGTCGTTGACGATTTTCAGTAGTGGGTGGTTTTTACGTAGATTAGGGGCCATTAGTTGTTTCTGTATGTGGAGATAAGAATGATTATGATAGATAAGGCAAATGATCCTAGATAGGCTTTGATTAGGCCAGTGTGTATGGTTGTAGCAGTTTTTGCTGCTATTAGTTGTAGGTTGGCTAGTCCTTCTGGGCCTATTATTTTGTATCAGGAGAGATCTACTAGGTGTGAAGCAATATTTTGGCCCCCGCCGAGGAGGTTTGTTGTTGCTATTCGGTGTACTAATGGGTTGAAATATCCTAATGAGGTTGAGAAGTTTGAGAAAGTACTTTGTTTTGGCATGATTAGGGTTTGGGTTATTTTTGATAGTTCTAGGGCTAGGGCTATGCCTAATACTGTGACTACAATGGCTGTGATTTTAATGGATAGTGGCATAGTTATTGGCGGGGTTTTAGTTGGGATGATGTATGAGGTGATTAGGAACCCGGCTGTGATGCTTCCTAGAGCTAGTCGGGTGATTGGTTGAATTACTGCTGGGTTGTTTTCATTGATTGGTGAGAGAGGGGGGATTCGGACGAAACCTGTTTGGACTAACACAGTTATTCGGATTGTATAAATTGCAGTAAATGATGTAGCTAAGAGGGTTAGTAGTAGTGCTCAGGTGTTTAGGTACGAGGTATTTAAACTTTCAATAATTTGGTCTTTCGAGTAGAATCCAGCTAGGAATGGTGTCCCTATTAAGGCTAGATTCCCGATGGTCAAGCATGAGGTAGTTGTTGGTAACATTTTTTGTAATCCACCCATTTTTCGAATGTCTTGTTCTCCATTGAGGCTGTGGATGATTGACCCTGAGCACAGGAATAGTATAGCTTTAAAGAACGCGTGGGTTGAGATGTGCAGGAAGGCTAGTTGAGGAAGATTAAGTCCAATTGTTACTATCATAAGTCCCAGTTGGCTTGATGTGGAAAAAGCAATAATTTTTTTAATGTCGTTTTGGGTTAGGGCACATGTAGCGGCGAATAGTGTGGATAAGGCTCCTAAGCAGAGGCATAGGGTCAGGGCAGTTGGGTTGTTGTTGAATAGGGGGTGTGTTCGAATTAGTAGGAAAATTCCTGCTACAACTATTGTACTTGAGTGTAGTAGGGCGGATACTGGGGTTGGGCCTTCTATGGCGGCTGGTAGTCATGGATGTAGGCCAAATTGGGCTGACTTGCCTGTTGCGGCTAGAATTAGTCCTAGAAGTGGAAGAGTTGGTGTTTGTGCGGTAGATCCAATTTGTTGGATTTCTCATGTGTTTATGGTGGAGGCTAATCATGCTATGCATAAGATAAGACCTACGTCTCCGATTCGATTGTATAAGACAGCTTGTAGGGCAGCAGTATTGGCTTCTGCTCGACCATGTCATCAACTGATTAGGAGGAATGATATAATTCCTACTCCTTCTCATCCAATGAACAGTAGGAATAGATTATTAGAGATGATTAGGATTAGTATTGCGATTAAGAATAGTAGTAGGTAGGTAAAGAATTTTGTAATGTAAGGATCTGAGGCTATGTATCATGTTGCGAATTGTAAAATAGATCAGGATACGAATAGGGCAATAGGGAAGAATGTTAGTGAGTAGAAGTCTATTTTTAGGCTAATTGGGATTTTGAAGTTTATGATGAACTTTCATTCTCAGAGGAAAGTGAGGTTTTCTGTTCCTGAATGGATGTATATGATCATCGGAATAAGGCTAGTAATGAAGGAAGCTTTGACGGTGTTTATAATAGTGGTTGGGGTGTTTTTCAGTCCATTTGATAGTAGTGGGAAGATAATTGGTGTTATGAGGATTGCTAAGGTAAGTAGTATGAATGTGTTTAGGACTAGTGATTGGTCCATTACTTTCACTTGGATTTGCACCAAGGTATGTGGTTCCTAAGACCATTGGATTACTACTATCCTTTGAAAGTAAGGGGACTGAGGTTTTATTCTCAGATGCAAGAGTTAGCAGTTCCTGTTGGTTTTACCTCCCCTCGGTAGGTAAGAAGGATTTAACTTCTATCTTTAGGATCACAGTCTAATATTTGAGCTTAAACTATACCTACATATAGGGATTCCTGAGATTAGTTCAGGTTTGAAGATAAGCAGGATTATTGGGATTATGTGTAATGATATTAGTAGGTGTTCTCGTGTAGATGAGTTTTGGATAGATGTAATGTGGGATGGGAGAACCCCTCGTTGAGTTATAATCAGTATGTATAGGGTATATGAAGCGGTTAGTAGGATTGCGGTCCCTGTTAGGATGATTGTTAGTGATGATCAGTTGAATAGGGCGATTACAATAGTAAGTTCTGCTATTAGGTTGATGGTTGGGGGAAGTGCTATATTTGTTAGGTTGGCTAGAAGTCATCAGGTGGCTATCAGTGGTAGGAGGGGTTGTAGGCCTCGTGTTAGTAGTAGGATTCGGCTGTGTGTACGTTCATAGTTTGTGTTGGCTAAGCAGAATAATATTGAGGAAGTTAAACCGTGGGAAATTATTAGGATTATTGCTCCTGAGAAGGCTCATTGTGTTTGGATTATGGTTGCTGCTACTACTAGGCCTATATGGCTTACAGATGAGTAGGCGATTAGTGATTTTAGGTCAATTTGTCGCAAGCAGATAGCACTGGTTATTAGTGCCCCTCATAAGGCTAGGATAATGAATGGATAGTGTAGGTTGTTTAATGAGGGGTTAACTAGAATGGTGATTCGTATAATGCCGTACCCTCCTAGTTTTAGTAATAGTGCAGCAAGTAGTATTGATCCAGCAATGGGGGCTTCTACATGTGCTTTTGGTAGTCATAGGTGGAGTCCATATAATGGGGCTTTTACTATAAATGCTAGAAGTAGGGCTATGCTTGATACCAGACCTGTTCAGGAGGTGGTTATTGCTGGATGTGATAGTTTAAGTATTGGTAGGTATAATGTTCCAATTTGGTTGTGTAGGTTGAGAATGATGATTAGTAGAGGAAGCGAACTGGCGAGTGTGTAAAATAGCAGGTAAATGCCAGCACTTAGTCGTTCTGGTTGGTTTCCTCATCGTGTGATTAGAATTAAGGTTGGGATTAGGGTGGCTTCAAATGCAATGTAGAATAGTATTAATTCTGAAGCGGAGAAAGCTAGAAGAATAAATGGTTGGACTGAGACTATTGTTGCAATGAAGATTCGTTTGCGGATTATTGGTTCTTGCTCTAGATGGTTTTGGCTTGCTATGATTATGAGGGGCAGGAGTCAGCATGATAGTACTAGTAGAGGGGAGGAGATTTGGTCGATGGAGGTTCAGTGTGTTAGGCTTTTACTTGGGTAGTACGTTGGTACGAATCATTGTAGGCTAATGGAGGCAATTAGTAGGCTATATGTTGTGATGTTGGTTCATAGGTATTTAGGTGGGGATAGGAAGGTTAGGGGTAGGAGTATGATTGTTGGTATGATAATTTTTAGCATTGTAGGAGATTGAAGTTTTGTAGGTGGTCTGAGCCGTGAGTTCGGGTAGAAGCTACTAGTAGTGCTAGACCTGTGCCTGCTTCGCAAGCAGAAAATGTTAGTATTAGGATTGGGATGATAGTTGAGGATGTAGTTTGAGTTTGGATTGGTCACATGGTTAGTGCTACGTACATAGATAGCATTATACTTTCTAGGCATAGTAAAGCTGAGATTAGGTGTGTTCGGTGGAAGGCTAGGCCTAAAGCGCTTAGGGTAAAGGCTGAATAGAAGCATAAATGTATGAAAGACATAAAGAAAGTTATAGGGTGTGAACTATAATTTGTTGAGTCGAAATCAACTGTCTTGGTTAGACTAACTTTCTGTTATTCTGCTCATTCTAGTCCTCCTTGGGCTCATTCGTAAATGAGTCCTAGGGTAAGTAGGAGGATGAGAGTTGAAGCTAGAGTTAGTGTGGTGGTAGGAGTTTGGAGTTGAATGGCTCATGGTAGGGGTAGAAGTAAGGCGATTTCTAGATCGAACAGTAGGAATAAGATTGCTACTAGGAAGAATCGAATTGAGAATGGCAGTCGGGCGGATCCTAAAGGGTCAAATCCACATTCGTATGGGGATAGTTTTTCTGAGTCTGGGTTTATTTGAGCTAAACAGAAGTTTAGTACGGTTAGAATAATGCTTAGGGTAAATGATATTGTGATTATGAACAGGATTATGTTCATTACTCTTCTCTGGGTTTAAACCAGATTCTAAGGATTGGAAGTCGATTGTAATTAATATACTAGAAGAGTAAGATCCTCATCAGTAGATAGTTATGTAGAGGAACAGTCATACAACATCTACGAAATGTCAATATCAAGCTGCTGCTTCAAAGCCAAAGTGATGGTTTGGAGTAAAGTGGTATTTGATTAGGCGGATAAGGCAGACCAGGAGGAATGTAGTTCCGATGATTACATGAAGGCCGTGGAAACCAGTGGCAACAAAGAAGGTTGAGCCGTATACCCCATCGGCGATGGAGAAGGGAGCTTCGTAGTACTCTATGGCCTGTAGGGCAGTAAAGTAAAAGCCTAGCAGGATTGTTAGTGTTAGAGCTTGAATTGCTTGTTTTCGATTAGCTTCTGTGATACTGTGGTGGGCTCATGTTACGGTTACTCCTGAGGCTAGTAGGATGGCAGTGTTTAGTAATGGCACTTCTATGGGGTTTAATGGGGTGATGCCAGTAGGGGGTCACTGTCCTCCTAGTTCTGGGGTAGGGGCCAGGCTGGAGTGGAAGAATGCTCAAAAGAATCCTAGAAAGAAGAATGCTTCTGACGTAATGAATAGGACTATGCCGTATCGTAGTCCTTTTTGAACTGTTGGTGTGTGGTGCCCTTGGAATGTACTTTCTCGTACAATGTCTCGTCATCATTGTAGTATAACTAGGGCGGTGGAAGTTAAGCCGATGATTAGGAGGTAGGGAGTGTTGTAGTGGAATCATATTGTTAGACCAGATGTGGTAAGGAGGGCGGCGGCCGCTCCAAAAATAGGTCATGGGCTAGGATCAACTATGTGGAAGGAATGTGCTTGGTGAGCCATTGGGGGTTTAAATGTTTTCCTGTAGGTACAGGCTTAGTAGCAGTACGAATACATAGGCTTGGATTATGGCTACTGCTACTTCTAGGATAGTTAGTAAAAATAGTACGAGTAATGTTAGTAGGGAGACTGCTGGTATTGTAGATGATAGGGCAATAGTGGCGGTGGAAATCAGTTGAATAAGAAGATGGCCTGCTGTAAGGTTGGCTGTCAGGCGGACACCTAAAGCTAAGGGTCGGATAAGTAGGCTAGTTGTTTCAATTAAAATCAGGGCTGGGATCAGTGGTGTTGGAGTGCCTTCTGGGAGTAGGTGTCCTAGTGATGCTGATGGCTGGTTTCGTAGTCCTGTTAGTAGAGTGGCTAATCATAGTGGGAAGGCTAAGGCTAGGTTTATAGATAGTTGAGTGGTCGGGGTGAATGTGTATGGTAATAGTCCTAGTAAGTTAATTAGTAAGAGGAAGATTATTAGTGATGTGAGGATTAGGGCTCACTTGTGGCCTTTTTTGTCTAGTGGTATTATCAGTTGTTTTGTTACTAGGTTGATGAATCATAGTTGTAGTGTTGATAGTCGATTAGTGACCCATCGATTGTTTGGTGATGGGATTAACAGAGCTGGGAATGTCATTGAGATCAGGATTAGTGGAATACCTAGCAGGTATGGACTTGAGAATTGGTCAAAGAAGCTTAGGTTCATGGTCAGGTTCAGGGAGTAGTATTTGTGATTGTTGGTGTTTTACTGGACGGTGGGTTTATAGTGATGAATGCTAGCAGTTTTGGTTGGATAATTATAGAGTAGGTTATTCATGAGATTAATATAATAAATAATCAAGGGTTAGGATTTAGCTGTGGCATATCATTAAGGAGAATTGTATTTCTCTTTCTCTAGCTTAAAAGGCTAGTGCTGATTCATAGCTTCTTAATGATTAAGAAGATAGTAGAGAGGATCAGCTTTCGAAGTTAGCAAGAGGAGCAGATTCTACTACGATTGGTATGAAGCTGTGATTGGCTCCACAGATTTCTGAGCATTGGCCGTAGAACACCCCTGGTCGAGAAGCGATAAATGAGGTTTGGTTTAGACGTCCTGGAATTGCATCGGTTTTTACACCTAGGCTGGGTACAGCTCACGAGTGCAGTACGTCGTCAGCAGTGACGATCACTCGTACTGGGGATTCCATTGGGACAACTACTCGATGGTCTACTTCTAGGAGTCGGAAGTGTCCTAGGGGCAGATCTGCAGTGGGTGTTATATAGGAGTCGAATGTTAGGTCTTTAAAGTCCGTGTACTCGTAGGATCAGTATCATTGATGTCCGATAGCTTTTAAAGTTAGGTCAGGTTCGTTGATTTCGTCTATTATGTAGAGGATTTGTAGTGATGGAAGAGCTAGCATAATTAGGACGATAGCGGGGAGAATAGTTCATACTAGTTCAATTTCTTGAGCATCTACTGTACTTGACGATAGTTTTTCGGTAAGTGTAAGAGTTAGTAGGTAAAGTACTAAACTGCAGATGGCTAGGGCTGTTATTAGGGCGTGGTCGTGGAATTCTACTAGTTCTTCTATAATAGGAGATGAAGCGTCTTGGAAACCGAGTTGTGAATGGTTGGCCATTATTTGGAGTTGAGGTGTACTGGGTTTTCACCTGTAATTTAACCTTGACAAGGTTATGTAATTGTTTTACTAACACCTCTAAATAAGAAAGAAGCATAAGTGGTGTATATGCGGTTGGCTTGAAACCAACATATGAGGGTTCGACTCCTTCCTTTCTTGTACTTGGACGAAGGCTGGTTCTTCAAAGGTGTGGTATGGTGGTGGGCAACCGTGGATTCATTCAATGTTTGTGCTGACTAGCTCTGGTTGGAAGGCTTTACGTTTAGATGCTAAAGCTTCTCAAATAATGAACATTAATATGATTACGGCTGTTATTGAAATTAATGATCCTACTGAGGAGATAGTGTTTCATAATGTGTAGGCATCTGGGTAGTCAGAGTATCGTCGTGGCATTCCAGCTAGTCCTAGGAAGTGTTGTGGAAAGAAGGTCAGGTTTACTCCAACGAATATTACTCCGAAGTGAGCTTTGGCTCATGTAGAGTGGAGTGTGTATCCGGTGAATAGGGGGAATCAGTGGGTAAAACCTGCTAGAATTGCGAATACTGCTCCTATTGACAGTACATAATGGAAGTGAGCTACTACATAGTAAGTGTCGTGCAGGGCAATGTCTAGTGAAGAATTTGCAAGTACGATTCCTGTTAATCCTCCAATTGTGAATAGGAAGATAAAGCCTAGGGCTCATAGTATTGGAGGGTCTCATTTGATTGTGCCCCCGTGAAGTGTAGCAAGTCAGCTAAATACTTTAATGCCTGTTGGGATGGCGATAATCATGGTAGCTGATGTGAAGTATGCTCGGGTATCTACGTCTATTCCTACTGTAAACATATGATGGGCTCATACGATGAACCCTAGGAATCCAATAGATAGTATGGCTCATACTATTCCCATGTAACCGAATGGTTCTTTTTTCCCTGCATAGTATGCTACTACGTGGGAAATGATTCCGAATCCTGGTAGGATTAAAATGTATACTTCTGGATGTCCGAAGAATCAGAATAAGTGTTGATATAGTACTGGGTCACCTCCCCCTGCTGGATCGAAGAATGTAGTATTTAGATTACGGTCTGTCAGTAGTATAGTGATCCCGGCAGCAAGGACAGGTAGAGAGAGGAGTAATAAGACTGCAGTGATTAGTACGGATCATACAAATAATGGAGTTTGATATTGTGAGAGGGCAGGAGGTTTTATGTTAATTGCTGTTGTGATGAAGTTGATTGCCCCTAGGATTGAGGAAATACCTGCTAGATGTAAGGAGAAAATAGCTAGGTCTACTGAAGCTCCAGCATGAGCTAGATTTCCAGCTAGTGGTGGGTATACGGTTCATCCTGTCCCTACTCCTGCTTCTACTGTTGATGAGGCAATGAGTAGTAGGAATGATGGTGGAAGGAGTCAGAAGCTTATGTTATTTATTCGTGGGAATGCTATGTCTGGGGCACCAATTATTAGGGGGACTAATCAGTTTCCAAATCCTCCGATTATAATAGGTATAACTATGAAGAAGATTATAACGAAAGCATGGGCTGTAACTACTACATTGTAGATCTGATCGTCTCCTAGTAGAGCGCCAGGTTGCCCTAGTTCTGCTCGAATAAGGAGGCTTAGGGCGGTACCAACTATTCCGGCTCATGCGCCGAAAATTAAGTATAGGGTACCAATGTCTTTGTGGTTGGTTGAAAATAGTCATCGGTTAATGAAAGTCACAGGTAAGATGGCTGAGTGTATAAGCGTTAGGCTGTAGTCCTTTTTACAGAGGTTTAATTCCTCTTCTTATCGACCTTGTAGTGAAATTCATGGTGAGTTGCAAGCTCATTGATGTACATTAACCGTGTGCCGAGGTCTGTACTAGGCAGAAGCCTGTTGGTTTGGGCATATAGCTGTTAACTATAGTTTCGTGGGATCGAGGCCCATCTGTCTAGTATTATTGCTTAAGATTCTAGCTTAATTAAAGTTTCTGAGTTGCATTCAGGAGATGCAGGGTAGTATCCTGCGAGTCTTAGCAGAAACTAAGAGGGTTTAACTCTTGTTTAAGGCTTTGAAGGCCTTCGGTTTAAGTAATCCTAAGTTTCTTAAATGTTGGCTAAAATAATTGGGGAGATGGGGAGAAGTATGATGGATAGGGTGGTCAGAACAGCGATTGAGGGGTTGGTTGGTTTGTTAATGTACCATTGTTTTATGTGGTTTGTAGTGTGTGGTGGCAGTGTGATTGTTGCACAGTATGCCAGGCGTAAATAAAAGAATAGTCCCAGTAAGGATAGCAGTGATAGGATTGTTGCTGCTGGGGCTATGTCTTGTTTAGTTAATTCTTGAATAATAAGTCACTTTGGGAGGAAGCCTGTCAATGGAGGGAGGCCGGCCAGGGATAGTAGCGTTAGTAGGAGGATGGCACTAAGTGAAGGTGATTTTGCCCACGCGGTTATTAGTGTGGATAGTTTTAAGGCTTTAATTCAGTTGAATATTAGGAATACAGTTGCAGTTATTATAGCATATAAGTAGAAGTTGATCAGAGTTAGTTTTGGGTTGTACGTGATGATAATGGCTATTCATCCTAAATGAGAAATAGAGGAGAAGGCTATAACTTTCCGAATTTGCGTTTGATTTAGCCCTATTCATCCTCCTACAGCTGCAGAAAGAATTGCTATTGTTGTCAGTAGGGTTGGGTTTAATGACTGTGAAGTCATGAAGAGTAGGGTAATCGGGGGGAATTTCATTACTGTAGATAGAAGTAGCCCTGTTGTTAGAGAAGACCCTTGCATGACTTCTGGAAATCAGAAGTGGAAGGGAACTAGTCCTAGTTTTATTGAGATGGCTGCTGTTAGGAGCAAGCATGATGCTGGGTGTGTTATTTGGGTGATATCCCATTGTCCGGTGTACCATGCGTTGGTCATACTGGAAAATAATACTAGAGTAGAGGCAGCTGCTTGTACTAGAAAGTACTTAGTTGCAGCTTCAATAGCCCGCGGGTGGTGAGATTTTGAGATTAGTGGTAAAATGGCTAATGTATTAATCTCAAGTCCTGTTCAGGCTATTACTCAGTGGTTGCTTGAGATAGTGATGGTTGTTCCTAGTAGCAGACTAATAGTAAAAATTAGTTTTGCTTGTGGGTTCATTAGTAGGGGAAGGGGTTGAACCATCATTTTCGGGGTATGGGCCCGATAGCTTATTTAGCTTACCCTACTAGAAAATAATATAAAGGAAGTATGGAGGGTTTTGATCCCTTCTGTGTAGGTTCAATTCCTGCTTTTCTAATATTTAGGAAATGAGAGGACTGGTATACCTCTATATTCACTTTATCATAGTGACCCTTTAAACGTTCAGGCACATTTCCTTGAATGTTCCTTAGGTAAGGAGGTAATCCTGCGTAGGAGATAGGCATGCTTGTATGCCATAGGCATAGAGCAAGTGTTAGTGGTAGGAAATTTTTTCATAGCAGATGCATTAGTTGGTCATATCGGAATCGTGGATAGGAAGCACGAATTCATAGGAACCCAGCAGATAGTAGTAGTACTTTCGTAGCTAATACGATGGGGAAGATTTCTTGGGGAAGGTTAAATAAACTTGGGTTGATAAACAAGATAACGGTTAATGTATTTATAAGCATAATATTAGCGTATTCAGCTAGGAAAAATAAGGCAAATGGTCCTGCTGCATATTCTACATTGAATCCTGAGACTAATTCTGATTCTCCTTCTGTTAGGTCGAATGGAGCACGATTAGTCTCAGCTAGTGTAGAGACATATCATATTATGGCTAGGGGTCAGCAGGGGAAAATCAGGTACAGAGGCTCTTGAGTGATTGACAGGGTGCTGAGGGTATAGTTACCACTTAATAGAATAATGGAGAGTAAGATAATTGCTAAGGTTACTTCATATGAGATGGTTTGGGCTACTGCTCGTAATGATCCGATTAGGGCGTACTTAGAGTTTGAAGCCCACCCTGATCATAAAATGGAGTATACTGCTAGGCTTGATATGGCTAATATAAACAGTAGGCCTAAATTTAGATCTGCTAGGGAGAATGGGATTGGAAGTGGTGTTCAGATTGAAATTGCTAGTAAGAGGGCTAGTATTGGGGTAGTAATGAATATAATTGGAGAAGATGTTGAAGGTCGGATTGGTTCTTTAATGAACAATTTTACACCGTCTGCTAGTGGTTGTAGCAATCCAAATGGTCCTACAATATTAGGTCCTTTTCGGCCTTGCATGTAGCTTAGGATTTTGCGTTCTACTAGTGTTAGAAAAGCTACTGCAATTAGGATTGGAATAGCATAGGAGAGGGCTATGATTAGGTTAATTAGAATTGGGTAGTTGGTCATTTGAATTGATGGATAAAGCTAGGGAGAGGATTTGAACCTCTGATTTAAAGGACTTAAGCCTTTTGCATTTGCCGAGCTCTGCCACGCTAGCTTGTCCTTTTCTAGGACGTAGTTGTGGTGTGATAGCCTTTCGTAATTTAGTTGGTTTCATTACTTAAGGCGAAGGCTTGCTTGCAGTATTGGCCTCACTTTTCCTATCCTTTCGTACTGGGAAGAGTTCATCATAGATAGAAACCGACCTGGATTACTCCGGTCTGAACTCAGATCACGTAGGACTATTAATCGTTGAACAAACGAACCCTTAGTAGCGGCTGCACCACTAGGATGTCCTGATCCAACATCGAGGTCGTAAACCCCCTCGTCGATATGGACTCTCGGAGGGGATTGCGCTGTTATCCCTGGGGTAGCTTGGTCCATTGATCAATTATATTGGATCTGGTTGCTATTAGCACTTTGAGGGGTTGCTCTTAGTCTAGAGGTGTAGTCCAATTTTTGGAGGATTTGTTTTTCTCCAAGGTCGCCCCAACCGAAAAATGCAGACCAGTGCTTTGTAATATGCGTGAACCTATTAGGTGTGAAAGTGTTTTGGGGTGGTTGCTGATTTTAAAGTTCCACAGGGTCTTCTCGTCTTATGTGTTTATCCCTGCTTTTGCACAGGGAGATCAATTTCACTGATTGCCTGTAAGAGACAGTTAAGACCTCGTTTAGCCATTCATACAGGTCTCGATTTATGAGACAATTGATTGCGCTACCTTTGCACGGTTAGGATACCGCGGCCGTTTAACACTAAGTCACCGGGCAGGCATCACCTTCAATACTTGTTTGTTGGTTTGCTGAAGGCTATGTTTTTGGTAAACAGTCGGGCCTTGACGGGTTTGCCTAGTTCCTTTTACAGGTTTTAATCTTTCTTAATAGACGCTCCTCTGTCGGGTTAACAATGTGTTTAATACTCTGCTTGTTTTATTTGTCGTATATTGGTTATTTGTTAATAATGTACAGATGTAAGCTTGCGTCGAAGAGGGAGGACCCTAGTTACTCATTCTAGCATTAATTCTCCTATTTGAGTATAGGTTGGCCTGTTAATGATGAGGGAGTCATAAAGTTCTTATATTTTTGAGTGTAGAGCTTTGACGCACTCTCTGTTGATGGCTGCTTGAAGGCCCACAGTAACTTTTTGGTGGTTAAATATTTATCCGCTCGTAGAGATTGTATTCTTTTTTAAAGGAGCTGTACCCCCTTTAAATAGCCCTTAATTCGCTTCATTAGGGTTCTGTAAATTTCCTTGGAGGAGAATTAAGAGTGAACTAAGATTCGTTTCACAGGCAACCAGCTATCACCCAGCTCGATTGGCTTTTCACCTCTACTAACAAGTCATCCCACTCTTTTGCAACAGAGACGGGTTCGCTCAGTACTAGCTGCTCGTAAGTAGCTCGCTTGGGTTTCGGGATGGCAAACTTAAATTCATTTTGCTTGGTTTTTCTTGCTAGACCATGATGCAAAAGGTACAAGGGTTGATCTTTGCTGTTTATAGCTTAGGTATTTCACTTCTATTTCATCTTTCCCTTACGGTACGTGATCTCTATCGCTCCATTGGTGTCTTTTCTATCGCCTATACTAGGACTAGTAAATGCTTTAGTTAGGTTTAAATAGTAGCTTTGTTATTCCATGTCAATGTATTTTGGGCTAGAGTTTGGCATCAAGACGACCTAATATTACTAGGTATCTTTCAGGTGTAAGCTGAATGCTTTGGTTAAAGCTACGTCTTGGTGTTCTAAGTGCACCTTCCGGTACACTTACCTTGTTACGACTTACCTCCTCTTTAGCTTAATGGCTTATTAGTTATATAGGGATTTGGTCGCTTGTGAGGAGGGTGACGGGCGGTATGTACGTGCCCCAGAGCCGGCTTAAAGAGGGCTCACTGGTCCCACTTTACTGCTAAATCCGCCTTCTAGAGGCTGTTTCATGCCTCTTTGCCGTAATGTTCTAATTTAGAAAATGTAGCCCATTGCTCCCATTCCATTGGCTATACCTTGACCTGTCTTATTAGTGGGTTAGACTATTGCGCTCACTGTTGAACCTTCAGTGGGGGTGGGCTGGCGACGGCGGTATGTAGGCTGAATAAGCAAGGAATGGTTAGGTATATCGTGGATCATCGATTATAGAACAGGCTCCTCTAGGTGGGTTTGAGGCACCGCCAAGTCCTTAGAGTTTTAAGCGTTTGTGCTCGTAGTTCTCGGGCGGATGCTTAGGTAGTATAAAGCATCAAGATTTAGGGCCAGGCATAGTGGGGTATCTAATCCCAGTTTGGGCCCTGGCTTTCGTGGGTTTCAATTAATCATTAGTCTAAGATCTTCTTTGGTAGTAGGCCTTAGTAGCATCTTGGGCTTGTGACGGCTCAGTTGCGTTTTAATCTTAGTTACTTTGATAGCATGTGACCACTCTTTACGCCGTTATAATGTTAATTTGGGTCTCCTGTATGACCGCGGTGGCTGGCACAGGATTTACCAACCCTTAGGTTGCTATGACTAAGTCAAGTTTACACTCATTGCTTAATGTTAATTACTGCTGAATACCCGTGGGGGTGTGGCAAGTGCAAGGCGTCTTGGGCTACCGTTTGGTGTGCCTGATACCCGCTCCTATTGACTGTGGTTAAGGAGGTGCCTAGGGCTTCTACACTGGAATGCGGATACTCGCATGTATATGTCTAGCAAGAACCAACAGTAAGGTTAGGACTAAGTCTTTTGTTCATGGGTGTTTGTGTCATCCATCTTGGCATCTTCAGTGCCATGCTTTGTTATAAGCTACATGAAC